TGTCCTTTTTTTCTACATTTCTTTCATTTATACAGAATAAAATACACCCAAGGATTTAAGAACCCTTTAAAAACCCATTGCCTAATGAAAACTTTAATTTTTTCTATTAATTGGTCAAACTTGAGTAAAGAATACTTCCAAATTCCATTTTAAAATTCGAATCAAACTAGTAATTAAAGTAATTAATTTGTTAAAAGATACACGTTTTGTTAAAAAAAATCTTATATAAAATGTAAAATGTTAGATATTATAGCGTTTCCTATAAATGCCTTTTTTATTGAAACGTAAAATAATCAATAAATTTTATAATTTATAATGAAACTAGTTAATGATTTGAAACAAACTTACTAAAAAGCGAGATTAGTACAAAATTTTTACCTTAGTTAATCCTATGATTCATATCGATTCATATCATAATCAAGTAATCTTTTTATTGTAATTTTTTATCCTTACTTTATGAATATAAAGTCATCTAATAATAATGAAATTTTGTATTTTCGTTATTTTAATAAAAATCTTAGTTAATAACTAAATTCTCTTTTTATGAGCAAGTTGGTCATATCATTTGCCCAATTGTAACTTCTTTATTTTAATATTTAAAGTCTTTTGGAAAGACCCAGATAATATATAAAATTCGAAAAATATCTTTAAGTTAGTACATCTCTTGATTTTTTTATTGACCCTTTTTGTTTTGAAATTGAAAGGGGGTAGGATCCGGTAAATCGTAAACAATCAATTAAGAATAAAAAAATTTTTTTATGGAACAGACATATCAATATGCGTGGATAATTCCTTTCCTTCCACTTCCAGTTCCTATTTTAATAGGAGCGGGACTTCTTCTTTTTCCGTCGGCAACAAAAAGTCTTCGTCGTATGTGGGCTTTTCAAAGTGTTTTTTTGTTAAGTATAGTCATGCTTTTTTCTATCAATCTGTCTATTCAGCAAATAAATGGCAGTTCTATCTATCAATATGTATGGTCTTGGATCATCAATAATGATTTTTCTTTAGAATTCGGTTACTTGATCGATCCGCTTACTTCTATTATGTCAATATTGATTACTACTATTGGAATTATGGTTCTTATTTATAGTGATAATTATATGTCTTATGATCAAGGATATTTGAGATTTTTTGCTTATATGAGTTTTTTCAGTACTTCTATGTTAGGATTAGTTACTAGTTCTAATTTGATACAAATTTATATTTTTTGGGAATTGGTAGGAATGTGTTCATATCTATTAATAGGGTTTTGGTTCACACGACCTGTTGCTGCAAATGCTTGCCAAAAGGCATTTGTAACTAATCGTGTTGGGGATTTTGGTTTATTATTAGGAATTTTAGGTTTTTATTGGATAACAGGGAGTTTCGAATTTCGAGATTTATTCAAAATATTCAATAACTTGATTTCTAATAATCATAATGAAGTCAATTTTTTATTTGTTACTTTCTGTGCCGTTCTATTATTTGCCGGTGCAGTTGCTAAATCTGCACAATTTCCCCTTCATGTATGGTTACCGGATGCCATGGAGGGACCTACTCCTATTTCGGCTCTTATACATGCTGCTACTATGGTAGCTGCGGGAATTTTTCTTGTAGCTCGGCTTATTCCTCTTTTCATAGTTATTCCTCATATAATGAATTTCATCTCTTTGGTAGGAGTAATAACAATATTATTCGGAGCAACTTTTGCCCTTGCTCAAAAAGACATTAAGAGAGGTTTAGCCTATTCCACAATGTCTCAATTGGGTTATATGATGTTAGCTCTAGGTATGGGGTCTTATCGAAGTGCTTTATTTCATTTGATTACTCATGCTTATTCGAAAGCATTATTATTTTTAGGATCTGGATCCGTTATTCATTCAATGGAAACTCTTGTTGGATATTCTCCAAATAAAAGTCAGAATATGGTTTTTATGGGGGGTTTAACAAAGCATGTCCCAATTACCAAAACTGCTTTTTTATTAGGTACACTTTCTCTTTGTGGTATTCCGCCTCTTGCTTGTTTTTGGTCCAAAGATGAAATTCTTAATGATACTTGGTTGTATTCACCAATTTTCGCAATAATAGCTTGGTTTACAGCGGGATTAACCGCATTTTATATGTTTCGAATCTATTTACTTACTTTTGAAGGACATTTAAACGTTCATTTTCAAAATTATAGTGGCAAAAAGAATACCCCCTTCTATTCAATATCTCTATGGGGTAAAGAAGATTCAAAAAGAATTAACAAAAATTTTAGTTTATTAACGTTATTAACAATGAAAAATCATGAGATTTTTTATTTTTTTTCAAAAAAAACGTATCGAATTGATCAGAATGCAAGAAACATCACACAACCCTTTATTACTATTACCCGTTTTGGAAATAAGAAGTTTTTTTCGTATCCTTATGAATCGGATAATACTATGTTATTTCCTATACTTGTATTGGTTCTATTTACGTTGTTCGTTGGATCCCTGGGAATTCCTTTCAATCACGAAGGAGTGTATTTGGATATATT